AAAGTTATTTGGTGTTTTTATATTATATCCTCGATTCCTTTCAATTTGTAATCCAATACAAAAATCAGTTGGTTCTGTTAGGTTAGCTATATGCTGCGTATTATCAACGATTTCCACAGAAGGTGGTAAGAGGATGTCTTGAGCAGTTACATATCCAGGACCTTTGACACAAATAAGCGCGTCACGAGTTCCATATAGATTACTTCTCAATACAATTTCTTTCAAATTCATTAAAATTTCATGTACTGATTCTTGAATACCTACTATGGTAGAATATTCATGCGGGATTTTCTCAGATTTTGCGCGTGTAATACATGTTCCTTCGATTTCTCCAAGCAAAGCTCTTCGCATCGCAATGCCTATTGTGTCGGCTTGACCTTTCATAAGTGGAGACAGAATAAAGCGTCCATAATAAAGACGCTTACTGTCTGCTCTTGATTCAACACATTTCCACTGTAGTGTCCGAGTAGATACTTTTAATTTCTCTCGAACCATAGTAATATTATTTGTCAGATTTTTGAGTCATTTATTTCTCTTGAAATCTCTTCAATGTTTATTTCTACACTCGCCTTTTTTTAGGGGGTCTGCAGCCATTATGTGGCATAGGGGTTACATCCCTTACGAAACTTAAAAGTATACCACTTCGACGAATAGCGCGTAATGCTGCATCTCTTCCGAGACCCGGACCTTTTATCATGACTTCTGCTCGTTGCATACCTTGATCTGTTACTGCTCGAATAGCATTTCCTGCTGCGGTTTGAGCAGCAAAAGGTGTCCCTCTTCTTGTACCCCTGAATCCACAAGTACCGGCGGAGGACCAAGAAATAACCCGACCCCGTACATCTGTAACTGTCACAATGGTGTTGTTGAAACTTGCTTGAACATGAATAACGCCCTTTGGTATTCGCCGTGCACTTTTACGTGAACCCACACGTCCAGTCCTACGTGAACCGCTTCTTGGTATAGATTTTGCCATATTTTATCATTTCCGAAATATAAGTCAGAGATATATGGATATATCCATTTCATGTCAAAACGGATCTTTTATTTTGATTTGTTCATCGGTTCCTTTAGAGAGTCCTTTTTCGAAAGATTATCCTTGTCTTTGTTTATGTCTCGGGTTGGAACAAATTACTATAATGCGTCCCCTTCTACGGATCAGTCGGCATTTTTCACAAATTTTACGAACGGAGGCTCTTATTTTCATAATTGTTATTCCTTAACTGAATTTCGAATCTACTTTACTGATTGGAAGAAAATAAGTTTCTTGAAATTTTTGAACCGTGAATTGGATCCTCATGAAAGGAATCTTGAAAAACCACCGAACCATTCGAATCTTTGTTGTGGGGTCTAGAAATTCTGCGCCCCCCCCCCCCGTTTGAATCATAACGACTTACTTAAATTTTGATTCTATCTCCTGGTAGTATATGTATAAAAGAGTGTCGGATCCTTCCTGAAACAGAACTTAGAATCTGACTTCATTATTTAAACGAACCCCGAACATACCATTGTGAAGTGATTCAGTAATTAAAACTTCATGAATCCATTTTTCTTCTTTTATTCCAGACAAACCCTCCTTGAAGTATCAACTAATGTAGGAAGGCGTGATATTAGACAACTTGGCTTTTTTATTCGTTTTTTTCACAAACAGGAAGTTACAGATACAATTCGGATAGCAGAAAATTTACCATATATAGCACAAAATTTCTCCGCCGATTCCTTCTAGCCGAGCTGCTCGGTCTGTCATTATACCCCGAGAAGTAGAGAGAATTACAATCCCCATCCCGTCTAAAATTCTAGGAATTCGTTGATAGTTAGAATAGATTCGGAGACCAGGTCGACTTATTCGTTTTAAATTTAAAAGAGTTCTATATGGTCCTTTCCTATTCCTTCTATGTCGTAGGGTTAAAACCAAAAAATATTTGTTATTTTCTACAAGTTTCCTTACGTTTTCGAGAAAACCCTCTTGTAAAAGTATTTTAACAATGTTTTGGGTCATGTTAGTAGATGCTATTCGAACCGTTCCCTTTCGATCCATGTCAGCATTTCGTATAGAAGTTATTATGTCAGCAATAGTGTCCTTACCCATGATAAACTAAAATTATTGTTGCTTCCGAATTTTGATATAATCAGCATGTTCTTTTTTTATAAAAATTATTAAAGAAAATTCTTAAAAGTATATGCGTGAGACATAATCTACTAATTTATCTATTTTATTTAAATACTATCACTATCTCACGGTCTCATATTATAATACCTCAGGTGCTAATGAAACTATTTTAGTAAAATTTAACTGTCTCAATTCCCGGGCGATCGCGCCAAAAACTCGGGTTCCTTTTGGATTTCCTTCTTGATCAATGACAACTGCAGCATTGTCATCATATCGTATTATTATACCGTTATCGCGTTTGAGTTCTTTACAAGTACGTACAATTACAGCTCTGATCACTTCTGATCTTTCTAGAGGCGTATTTGGTACTGCTTCTTTTATCACAGCAACAATAACATCACCAATATGAGCATATCGGCGATTACTAGCTCCTATTATTCGAATACACATCAATTCTCGTGCCCCGCTATTGTCTGCTACATTCAAATGGGTTTGAGGTTGAATCATATCATTTTTTTTATCTGTTTTTTTAATGTAAAATAAAGCAAAGGACGAAGTAAAAAAAAAAAAAAGAAAGAAAACCCTGCAATTGTTTTTTTTATACACAAGACTTCTTTCCTTTGGTTCTACATTTCTATCCAGAAATAATGAATTGAGTTCTTATAGGCATTTTTGACGCCGCTATTGAAATAGCCTTTCGAGCTATATTTTCGGCTACTCCACCCATTTCATAAAGTATTCTACCCGGTTTAACAACAGCTACCCAATATTCTGGGGATCCTTTCCCTGAACCCATACGGGTTTCCGTGGGTCTTACTGTAACTGGTTTGTCTGGAAATATACGTACCCATATTTTTCCGCCACGGCGTACATTTCGTGTCATTGCTCGGCGCCCTGCTTCGATTTGTCTAGATGTAATCCAAGCGGGTTCAAGTGCTTGAAGAGCATATCTACCGAAACAAATATGATTACCTCGATAAGATATTCCTTTCATTCTTCCTCTATGTTGTTTACGGAATCTTGTTCTTTTTGGGTTATAGTTGATGGTTCTTTTTCAATTCCATCTCTACTACAGAACTGGACATGAGAGTTTCTTCTCATCCAGCTCCTCGCAAATGAAACGACTAAAACAGATTTTATCAATATATACATGTGTTTAATGAATAATATGCTGAATCATAGGATTCTTTGAAATTGCATCTAATTAATCAATTCGTTAATCTATTCGAAATTTGTCTAGCGTGTTTAGATATTATTTAATTAAACATGTATTCTATTTCTAGATAATGTCAATGTCTTTTGTTTTCTTTTGTTTTTCCTTTTATCATATGGGATCGACAAAAATGTATCAATCTAATAAAAAAAAACTTTCGCGGGCGAATATTTACTCTTTCCATATCTATTTCAGTTATAGGGTTAGTTCATGACCTCTCAAAATAAAAGAATAAAAGAGGAGGTCCCTGGTTTGTTCCGCCATCCCACCCAATGAATCATTAAGATTCATTTTCAATAGAATCTTCTGCATTCACAGGTTATATCGTTCCCATTGCTTCTCGATTAATGGTTAGGTCTGAATTTTCCGGCGGAGTCCTTTTTTCTTAAGTCAATTTTCTCAGTCTTTATTGGCTCGAGGCTCTTTATTTTTTTGTTCTATAAGCGGATTCATCTAATTATGCATGAATCATTATTGAATTTATGCTTTATTACACTGCGTTTTATGAGATGACTCATCGACCTTACATATTGGAATCATATATCATTGATATTTCCGTTCTATCTTTCTCTCATCCTTCCACTTATCCGCATACTTTTTTTTCTATTTTGCTTTCCGACTTAGAACTTCACAACTAATAATCCGATTGGTTTTTTTATCTTTATGCAAAAAAAGATTTCAGTTGCTACAACGATATGTCCAATATATTATATCTTTATCTTGACTGGTTCTTTGGATCCAGATAATGCAAAGCAATGAGTTGGTTATTAGTGCTATAGTTATTAGTTCATACTCTGGGCCCTGGTCCGTTTTTTTGAATCCTAGCCCTAAAAAAACCAACGAGTCACACACTAAGCATAGCAATTATATAAAATGATCAATCAAATTTTTATTGAACCCTCTAGAATTGCAGAATTGCTCTTTTTTTGTTTTGCTTGAACATAAAAAGAATAAAAGGGTTTTTCTTTTTTTGTCCATTACTGGGTATAATGTAAAAACACGTAAAGTCTTATTATTCTTCGTCTACAAATATCCAAATTTTGATTCCTAATACCCCGTATATAGTTCGAACTGTATAGGAACAATAATCAATTTTAGCTCCAATGGTTTGTAGAGGAACCCTACCTTCTCTGATCCATTCGACGCGTGCAATTTCTTTTCCGTCGATACGTCCCGCAATTTGTACTTGAATTCCTTTTGTATTCGCCAGCTCGGTTAATTCAATAGCTTTTTTCATTGCTTTGCGAAAAGAAACTCTATTCTTTAATTGGCCAGCTATAAATTCTGCAAGAATATTAGGGTGTCCATAAGGATTTGCAATTCGTGTAATAGCAATGTTTAGTTTTCGGTTCGCACAATGAAGTTCTTTTTGTACATTCATCTGCAATTCTTCGACTCTCCGCGGTCTATTTTCTATTAAGAATTTTGGGAATCCTATATAAATTATGACTTGAATTAGATCGATTCTTTTTTGAATCTCTATCCGTGCAATTCCCTCAACGCCAACACCGGAGGATATTCTCATATTTTTTTGTACATAATTCTTAATACAGTTTCGTATTTTTTGATCTTCTTGTAGACCTTCCGAATAATTTTTTGGCTGTGCAAACCAAAGAGAATGATGACTTTGTGTTGTACCAAGTCGGAACCCAAGCGGATTTATTTTTTGTCCCATAA